TAGAGGACATAATTCACATGGATATAGTAAATCTCGCTTGGGCTGCTTTAATGGTAGTCTTTACGTTTTCCCTTTCACTAGTAGTATGGGGAAGGAGTGGACTCTAGAAGTACTACTAATTGAGTTTAGGAACTAAACAGTATCACTTTTTTTTATAGATCGTTCGGCAAAGTTTTTTTTATTTAAAATTTCACTATTTCAATTTAAAATTTTATTTTTAAATTGAAATAGAAATGCAAAATATCTTCATTTCGAAATTCTCTTGGATTTTAGTTGAGTAATGTATTCTATGAATAATAAATATATATGAAGAATACTCTTTCAATCAAAGAAATATTTCAATTATTTCCGTGTTCGTATTTTGAAAGTAAAAAAAGTAAAAGGAATACAAATGGTAGGAAATTTATTCCAACTGAATTCTTCATAAATTTTCTATTTCGATGAACTGACTCTTACCAAAGTTAGATATGGACCATGAGGAAGAACGGAACTTTTTTTTATTTTGTTTACCTCTTTACTGTTCAAAGATCAAAGAGAAAACAATTCGGTTATTCCATTACGTGGATACACATTGGGAAACAACATAGTAGTTGTCCAACGAGATACTGCACATCCTAAAATATTGTCTTGGGCGAGTCACATATTGCGCCGCTTGTTTTAGTTTTACTATTTTAGAAATTTTATTTATGTTTTGCTTGTTTTATTGAACCCATTTCATATCATGGTTCAAACGTTAAAAGTCGACGGGTTTTACTAATCCTTTTCGAAATCCGAAGAAGTTCCCATGGATCATTTGTCAACTCCTCAATCAATGACTTCTTCGATAGGTATAATAAAATAATCTTTTAGTTAGCATTCCGACGAAGAAGTCATTGATTCTTTCGATCGGGATTCATATTGAAAATAATCAGAAATCTAGGAATTCTAATCGTAAAAGTCGCTTTCGATTATTTCAAATTAATTTAATTGAAATCAACACAAATTAAATACAAATAGATAAAGCAAAGAAATAGAATTGGGATACTATATAATATACATTATCACTATATATATTATATATACGTAATTAAATCGATTTCTATATATATAGAAAAGGAATATGATGATACTATTGTAGATTGATCTATATTAATCTATATTAAATTAACCCGCATTACAATACAACTTTATACACTACAATAACAATACTAGATAGTATGGTAGAAAGAAATATCTGAATCTTTCTACCATACTATCGTATCTCATAGAATACGACTGATTCTAGTCTGCCCATTTCATTTAAGACGCGAAATTTTTATCCTTTTCTTCTCTGCAATTATTGATAAGAAATAAAAAATCAAGTTTAATTCAAATTAATCACCTTGGCTGACTGTTTTTACGTATATTATAAGTAAAAAAGCAGTAGGAACTAGAATAAACAGTGCAGTAGCAATAAATGCGAGAATATTTACTTCCATAATCTCATTGTTTAATTTTTCTTTAATTCGCAATAACTCGGGAGTTAATCCCATAGAGATAATAAATCTTTCGCCTGTAAATTCAATGGGATGCATTACATCTCGATGATATCGAATCGGATCAATATCATGAATAACAATATCGGAGCTATCAAATCGATTCATCGTCAAGAATTGAATAGTATAACATAGGACGATCTTTTATCCATACTGAACTCAAAATTTGATTCCCGATACAATCAATAATTCCTTTATTTATTTATCATTCTTTTCCATTCTTTCTTTTCTATAACCTACCGCCCTCTTTGTACAATCATCTGATGAAGTATCATCTAACCGCCTTTCCACTTACCATTGGTTCTAAACAAACCCCAACAAACAATAGAAGCTCAATGAAAAAAAAGGAAGGAGCTAAGTTATAACCTCCTTTTTTTAATGATCCAATCTTCTTGGAAAACAAAAGAAGTATGATAAAGACGAGTACAAATTCCGGTATAAAAAAATCGAATATTCCATCAAATTAACTATTTTTTTATATATTTATATATAAATTTAAAAAGTTTGTTCTTTCAAGGAAAAACCCTTATAAAATAAACAAAAAAAAAAAATTCATTACCTCGCTAATAAAAAAGTGATCCTTGTTTGATCTTTATTTTTTAAATATCCTCTTTCATTGGATTAGTAATGGGACGCATATATCAAAAGCTCAATGCGAAATTTGAATGAGATAGATTATTTCAAATTAGTAAAATTTGAAATTGAGGTTACACAAAATAGGGCCCGAAAAGGATATACTTTTATTTTAATCTTAAAAAAAAAGTATTCTATACTATTCTATACACAGTAACTATGTTCAATTTATTTTATATTGTACAAATTCCATTTATGTATGTACTCCCGGGAAACATACAATACTCTACTCTATTTCATATTTCACAGATCGGGAGTAATTGAAAAAGCCAGACCCAGTACAGTACGGTATCCCGTGGAATCCTGAATCTGATGCTAATAATATAATAATTGTACTAATCCACATATGCCTC